ACCCTATCTTTTGTTTCATTTCTTCTGGAACAATCACAAACACTTTTTTGATTATGGATCTACTAGCAGAAATTCAATGCGTAATCTCAGCATTCAATGTGTATTCCTGAATAATCTCATTTTTCAATTATTCAACTATTTCATTTTACCAAGTTCAACGTTAGCCAGATTAGTCAACATTTATATGTTTCGATGCAACAACAAGATGTTATTTGTAACAAGTAGTTTTGTTGGTTGGTTAATTGGTCACATTTTATTCATGAAATGGGTTGGATTGGTATTAGTCTGGATACAGCAAAATCATTCTATTCGATCTAATAAGTACCTTGTGTCAGAATTGAGAAATTCTATGGCTCGAATCTTTAGTATTCTCTTCTTTATTACCTGTGTCTACTATTTAGGCAGAATGCCGTCACCTATTTTTACTAAAAAACTGAAAGAAACCCCAGAAACGAAAGAAAGTGAGGAAGAAACAGAACAGGAAGAAGAGGGATTCACCGAAGAAGATCCTTCTCCTTCCCTTTTTTCGGAAGAAAAGGAGGATCCGGACAAAATCCAAATCGATGAAATGGAAAAGATCCGAGTGAATGGAAAGGACAAAACAAAGGATGAATTCCACTTGCACTTAAAAGAAGCATGCTATAAAAATAGCCCAACTTCGTTAGAAATACTTAAAGAAGAAAAGAAAAACTTCTTCTGGTTTGAAAAATCCCTTCTTTTTCTTCTTTTCGACTATAAACGTTGGAATCGTCCAACGCGATATATAAAAAACAATCGATTTGAAAATGCGGTAAGAAATGAAATGTCACAATATTTTTTTTATACATGTCAAAATGATGGAAAACAAAGAATTTCTTTTACATATCCACCCAGTTTATCAATTTTCTGGGAAATGATACAAAGAAAGATTTCTTTGGATACAACAGAAAAATTCTTATATGATGATGAACTATCCAATAATTGGATTTCTACAAATGAACAAAAAAGAAACAGTTTAAGCAATGAATTAAATAATAGAATTACGGTTCTAGACAAAGACATTTTTTATATAGATGTACTCGATAAAAAAACAAGATTATGCTTAGAAAACAAAAATGATAAAACTAAAAGGGAATTTTTGAAAAAAATACATGATCCTTTATTAATGGGATCCTATCGTGTTTTAATAAAAAAAATGGTTTCACCCTTTATAAATATAAATGAAACTACAGTCAATAATTTAATTGATAAATTTTTTATAAATAAAATTCATAATGTTTTGCTTAATGATTCCAATTATCAAGAATTTGAACTTAAAAAACCAAAAATGAGTCAATTTGATGGAGACTCAACATTCAATCAAAACAAAAATTTGTTATTTTCCGAACAAGAACAAATTAGTTCAGAAAATAAAGAAAGATTTTTCAATTTTTTAATTGATACAACCACAGCATATGCATTTACTCAACCAATTTCAAAAAGAATAAACGAAATAAGAAAAAAAGTTCCTCGTTGGTCACACAAATTAATTACCGATTCCGAACAATATGAAAGAGCACAGCAAAAAGACGTGGTGACGGATTATCAAATCCGCACAAGGAAATCGAAACGTGTAGTGATTTATACGACGAAGCAAGATAATAACGATCCTAACACAGATATAACTCACCACGCAGACGAAGTGGCTTTGACACGGTATGCCCAACAATCTGATTTTCGTCGATATATAATCAAAGGTTCCATGCGTGCTCAAAGACGTAAAATTCTTATTTTGGAATTGTTTCAAGCAAAAGTACATTCGCCACTTTTTTTCAACCGAACAAAGGAAGCCTCTTTTTATTCTGTGTATGTTGTTACACTTATTAGACGATTTCAAAGGTATATGAGAAAAAAACCAGAAATTGCACTTTCTCAACAGGAAAAATTAAAGGAACAAGAAGTAAAGAAAGAAGAATTAGCGGAAAAAAAATTAGAAGAATTTGTATTAAAGCAAAGGGAAGAAAAAGCAAAACTAGAAGAAGATAAACGAATAAAAGTAGCCGAAACCTGGGATACCATCCCGTTTGCTCAAATACTAAGGGGTTTGATGTTAATGACTCAGTCCATTTTTAGAAAATATATTCTAATTCCTTTATTGATAATAGCAAAAAATATTGTTCGTCTACTATTATTCCAACGTGCTGAGTGGTCTGAAGATTTCGATGACTGGAGTAAAGAACGACATATTAAATGTACCTATAATGGTGTTCAATTATCAGAAACCGAATTTCCTAAAAACTGGTTAACAGATGGTATTCAGATAAAGATAGTATTTCCTTTCTATCTAAAACCTTGGCACACATCCCGAGATCTAATAAAAAAACAAAATCAAACAGATGATTATTGTTTTTTAACAGTTTTGGGAACAGAAACTGACATTCTTTTTGGTCCTCCCCGAAAACACCCTTCTTTTTTTAACCGTATTTTTAAACAATTAGGCAAAAATATTCGAAAGTTTCCAAATGCAAGAAAAATTTGGATTATGAAAATCCTTCTATTTTTTAAAAAAATAAAAATAATGTTAAAGGGAAATCGAATTCTAGGATTTGGATTGAGCGAAGAATCTAGGGAAATAAAAAAAGAAAAAGATTCGATAATTACTAATCATATGATTGATGAATCGTCCATTCAAACTCGATTCCTGAATCGGACAAATTCTTCAGTGCCAGAAAAAAAAATAAAAGATTTGGCTAATCGAACAAGGACAATCAAAAAAAAAATAGAAAAAATATCAAAAGACAATAGAAAATTAAATATTAATTCTAACAAAACACATTATAGTACGAAACGATTCGAATCGTTTAAAAATATTGGTCAAATATTAAAAAGAGGAAATGTTCGATTAATCCGTAAAATAAATTATATTTTTAAATTTTTTAGCGAAAAGATATACGTCGATATATTTCTATCCATCATTAATATTCCCAGAATTAATACACAACTTTTTCTTGAATCAACAAAAAACTGGATTGATAAATCCATTTACACTAATGAAAATGAAAAAAATCATGAAAGGCTTGAGAAAACAAATAAAAAAAAAAATTCGTTTATTTCGAATATAAAAAAAGCATTTTTGCTGTTTTTTAGTAATGACGAGATTAATAAGAATTCGAATATTTTTTCTAATTTGGCTTTTTTGTCACAAGCCTACGTATTTTACAAATTATCTCAAACCCAGATTTTTGAATTATACAAGGTAAGATCTGTTCTTCAGTATCGCGGAATGTCGTTATTTCTTAAAAATGAAATAAAAGATTATTTTGGACCCCAAGGAATAACTCATTCCGAGCTAAAGACTAAAAAACTTCCGAATTCTGGAATGAATCAATGGAAAAACTGGTTAAAATTGCAAAGTAATTATCAATATGATTTATCCCAGATAAAATGGTCTCAATTAGTACCACAAAAAGTGCGGAATAGAATAACTGAACATTTTGCCATTGAAAATACAAATAATATTGAAAACTTTTTATTCTTATTGCCAAATAAAAAATCAAATTTTAAAAAGAACTATAGATATGATGTTTTATCATATAAATTTCTTTATTATGAAGATAAAAACAATTCATATACATATAGTTATGGGAGCCCATTCCAAGTAAATAAGACCAATGAATTTTCTTCTATTTATAATTACAACCTAAATAAAGACAAATTCATTGACATGTGGTGGAATATCCCTATCACTAATTATTTAGGAATAAAAAATATTATGGATATGGATATAGAGAAAAAGACCGATAGAAAATTTTTGGATTTGAAACTTCTTCATTTTTGTCTTCGAAAGAAAGTCGACATTCAGGCCTGGGTCGATATCAGTATTGGCAGGACTGAAAATACTAAAACTGAACTTAAGAGTTATCAAATTGTTGATAAAATTGATAAGAAAGGTATTTTTTACACACCAATTTATCAAGAAATCAACCAACCCCATCAAAAAAAAAACGTTTTGGATTGGATGGGAATGAATGAAGAAATACTAAGTTGTCCCATATCAAATCTAGAATTTTGGTTTTTCTCCGAATTTCTCTTCTTTTATAATGCATATAAAATGAAACCTTGGTTTATACCAATAAATTTTCTTTTTTCAAATTCGAATGTAAGTGAAAATTTTAGTGAAAATAAAAACATCAATAGAAATAAAAAAACGAATCCCTTTATACCTTCAAATGAAAAAAAATATTTTGAATTAAAAAATAAGAATCAAGGCGAAAATGAATTTATAAGTAAAGAAACTCTTGGATCAGATGGTCAAGACAACTCTGAATCTGTTTTCTCAAATGGACAAAAAGATATTGAAGAAGATTATATAGGATCAGATCTGAAAAAGCCTAGAAAGAAAAAACAATCCAAGAGTGGTATAGAAACAGAAATGGATCTCTTACTGAAAAGATATTGGCTTGTTCAACTGAGATGGGACAAAACCTTGGAGAAAAAACTACTGAATAATATCAAAGTATATTGTTTCCTGCTTAAATTGATAAATCCAATAGAAATTGCTATCTCCGCTGTAGAAAAAAGAGAAATGAATTTAGATATACTACCACGTAACGAGGATTTCATTTGTAGAGAATTGGCGGAAAGGGGACTACTCATTATTGAACCGTTTCGTCTGTCTGTAAAAGACAACGGCCAATTTATTATGTATCAAACGATAGGTATTTCATTGGTGCATAAGAGTAAACACCAAAAAAATCAAAAAAGATATAGTGAAAATGTTGATAAAAGCATTTTCGGTGAACGAGACAAAAACCGTTTTGACTTGCTTGCTCCTGAAAATATTTTATCTCCTAGGCGTCGAAGAGAATTGAGAATTCTAATTTGTTTAAATTCAAGGAATAATAATAAAGGTATGAATACAAACCCAACATTTTATAATGGAACTCAGGTAAAAAATTGTAGTCCATTTTTTGATGAAAACAAAGATATTGATCGAGATAAAAATACACTTAGAAAATTAAAATTATTTCTTTGGCCAAATTATAGATTGGAAGATTTAGCTTGTATGAATCGTTATTGGTTTGATACTAATAACGGAAGTCGTTTTAGTATCTTACGAATCCATATGTATCCACAATTAAAAATAAATTTATGATACATTTGTCTTATAGATTCCCTATTATTTGATAGAGAAATAGATGTACACACGCCTTGTCATACATTCAAGTCTGATACATGAATACTAATTCAATGAATTATCAATTGGATCTTGAAATGAATCAAGAGAATTTTATTTATTAAGTTTCTTTGATAAAATGTATCAATAAAATAAGGTTAAGATATTGTATATAACAGAGTAAAACAGATGGCATTATTATTACTGATCCGTAAAATTACATATTTTGTAAAAATAAAAAAGGTAAGAAAGAGTAAGAATTTATGAAAAAAAATTCATTCATATCTGTTATTTCGAATGAAAAAAAAGAAGAAAATAGGGGGTCTGTTGAATTTCAAGTATTGTGTTTTACCAATAAGATACGAAGACTTACTTCACATTTGGAATTGCACAAAAAAGATTATTCATCGCAAAGAGGTTTACGAAAAATTCTGGGAAAACGTCAACGACTACTGGCTTATTTGTCAAATAAAAACAGAATACGTTATAAAGAATTAATCAGCCAATTGAACATTCGAGAACTAAAAACACGTTAATTTGAAGAGTTGTTTTGAATTATTTGATTTATTAGATCTTGAATTGAATTTTGATGAACTTTTTTTGTTTTCATCAATTCATGGAAAAATGAATTCGTGAAAAAATGAATCGGGGAAAAACCTATGACTGTACCAACTTCCAGAAAAGACCTCATGATAGTCAATATGGGCCCTCACCATCCATCAATGCATGGCGTTCTCCGACTCATCGTTACTTTAGACGGTGAAGATGTTATTGACTGTGAACCAATAGTGGGTTATTTACACAGAGGTATGGAAAAAATTGCGGAAAACCGAACAATTATACAATATTTGCCTTATGTAACACGTTGGGATTATTTAGCTACTATGTTCACAGAAGCAATAACTGTAAATGGACCCGAACAATTGGGAAATATTCAAGTCCCTAAAAGGGCTAGCTATATCAGAGTAATCATGTTGGAATTAAGTCGTATAGCTTCTCATTTGTTATGGCTCGGCCCCTTTATGGCAGATATTGGTGCGCAGACCCCCTTCTTCTATATTTTCAGAGAAAGAGAGTTGATATATGATTTATTCGAAGCTGCCACCGGTATGAGAATGATGCATAATTATTTTCGTATTGGAGGAGTAGCTGCCGATCTACCTTATGGGTGGATAGATAAATGTTTAGATTTTTGTGATTATTTTTTAATAGGACTTACTGAATACCAACAACTTATTACGCGAAATCCTATTTTTTTAGAACGAGTTGAAAACATAGGCATTATTAGTGGAGAAGAAGCAATAAATTGGGGTTTATCAGGACCGATGTTACGAGCTTCCGGAATACAATGGGATCTTCGTAAAGTTGATCATTATGAGTGTTACGACGAATTTGATTGGGAAGTTCAATGGCAAAAAGAAGGAGACTCATTAGCTCGTTATTTAATCCGAATCAGTGAAATGGCAGAATCTATAAAAATTATTCAACAAGCGTTAGAAGGAATTCCGGGGGGTCCTTATGAAAATTTAGAAATTCGACGCTTTAATAAAATAAAATATCCTGAATGGAATGATTTTGAATATCGATTCATTAGTAAAAAACCATCTCCTGCTTTTGAATTGTCGAAACAAGAACTGTATGTAAGAGTAGAAGCCCCAAAAGGCGAATTAGGAATTTTTTTGATAGGAGATCAGAGTGTTTTTCCTTGGCGATGGAAAATTCGCCCGCCGGGTTTTATCAATTTGCAAATTCTTCCTCAGTTAGTTAAAAAAATGAAATTGGCTGATATTATGACGATACTAGGTAGCATAGATATCATTATGGGAGAAGTTGATCGTTGAAATGATAATTGATATAACAAAAGTACAAGCTATCAATTCTTTTTCCAGATTGGAATCCTTAAAAGAGGTTTATGGGACTATATGGCTGCTTTTCCCTATTTTGATTCTCGTATTGGGAATCACAATAGGTGTACTAGTAATTGTGTGGTTAGAAAGACAAATATCCGCGGGTATACAACAACGTATTGGACCTGAATATGCCGGTCCTTTGGGAATTCTTCAAGCTCTGGCGGACGGAACAAAACTACTTTTTAAAGAAAACCTTCTTCCGTCTAGAGGGGATACGTATTTGTTTAGTATTGGACCCTCTATAGCAGTTATATCAATTCTACTAAGTTATTCAGTAATTCCTTTTGGTTCTCGACTTGTTCTAGCCGATTTAAGTATTGGGGTTTTTTTATGGATTGCCATTTCAAGTATTGCTCCAATTGGACTTCTTATGTCAGGATATGGATCAAATAATAAATATTCCTTTTTAGGTGGTCTACGGGCAGCTGCTCAATCAATTAGTTATGAAATACCATTAACTCTATGTGTGTTAGCAATATCTCTACGTGTGATTCGTTGAAACATAGGTCTACCCTTTCCTCATTTCTTTTTATTGTGGGTTTCTAAGAATAAAAATGAAATGGATTGAATAGTATCTTCCTTTTTGTTAGTTACTGATCGGGTTGATAAAGTAAACCAGATAGTTAGATGAGTGAAAGAAAACAGCTTTCAAATTTGCAGTAAAAAGTTGAATCTCATTGCCTATGTACAAGGGTTAAACAAAAATAAACATAAGCAGTCAAGGCTGTTTCCCCCAAGATTTGGTTATCCTGACTTGAAGCGGGTTGAAACAAATTATGGAGTTTTTACTTTCTTTTTTTTTCTCTGTATAAAAATAGATGATATGAATTACCATAGAGGTTGAATAAACATGAGTGGATGGTTAGGAACACCAAAGTACACAAAGGATTTGTAATAGAGATTGTGTAACTTATCCGACGAGATATTTTTACATAAAAGAAATACTAATTGAGGCTTTAAATTTGTAGAAATGATCAAGTAGTACTCCCACAAATTCCGATCCAGAGTATGCTCCTATCCACTGATTAAGTGAATAACTATCAGGAACGAAGTAATCTTTTACTTTTTTATTTTAAGACTAAAAAAAATCCAGGAAATAAGAGGTCGAAAAAAAAAAAGATAATATGAATATAAAAATATATAACTGGAATTATAAAAAAAAATATTTTTCCAATATCCATATTCAAGCATTAAGTTATTACTAAAAAAAAATGGAAATTCTTCAAAGTTAGTTAAAGTAAAGGATGAGATCAATTCCGAAGCATTTGTTAGAGCATAGCAGACAGAATTTCATTGGTCTAATTCAGGATTTTTCGATTGATTTTAAATTTACTTCTTTTACAAGCATATGAATATTTAAAGAATATCAATCAGTCCTTAGATTTATTTATGGCTCTTGAGGAGCCGTATGAGGTGAAAATCTCATGTACGGTTCTGTAATAGCGATGACAAGAGTGATTTTCTCATCGACTATGATTATCTAACAGTTTAAGTACAGTTGATATAGTTGAGGCACAATCAAAATATGGTTTTTTGGGATGGAATTTGTGGCGGCAACCTATAGGGTTTATTGTTTTTATAATTTCTTCTCTAGCTGAATGCGAGAGATTGCCTTTTGATTTACCAGAAGCAGAAGAAGAATTAGTAGCAGGTTATCAAACCGAATATTCCGGTATTAAATTTGGTTTATTTTATGTTGCGTCTTATCTAAATCTACTAATCTCTTCTTTATTTGTAACCGTTCTTTATTTGGGTGGTTGGAATCTTTCTATTCCACACATAGTCATTTCTGGTTTTTTTGAAATAAATAAAATAGATGGAGTTTTTGGAACGACAATTAGTATTTTCATTACATTAGCTAAAACTTTTTTGTTCTTGTTCATTCCTATCGCAACAAGATGGACTTTACCTAGACTGAGAATGGACCAATTATTAAATCTTGGATGGAAATTTCTTTTACCTATTTCTTTAGGTAATCTATTATTAACAACTTCTTCCCAACTCCTTTCATTATAAATTCTAAAAAAAAAGAATATTTTATATTCACTCTAACTTAATTCACAACTTGTCCCAAACAAGAGAAAGAAACAAAATCTTATTTTTTTTTATTGATATTTACTATATGTTCCCTATGGTAACTGGGTTCATCAATTATGGTCAACAAACAATACGTGCGGCAAGGTACATTGGTCAAGGTTTTATGATTACTTTATCCCACGCTAACCGTTTACCCGTAACTATTCAATATCCGTATGAAAAATTGATCACATCAGAGCGTTTTCGTGGTCGAATTCATTTTGAATTTGATAAATGCATTGCTTGTGAAGTATGTGTTCGTGCATGTCCTATAGATTTACCCGTTGTTGATTGGAAATTGGAAACGGATCTTCGAAAGAAACGGTTGCTTAATTATAGCATTGATTTCGGAATTTGTATTTTTTGTGGTAATTGTGTTGAGTATTGTCCAACAAATTGTTTATCAATGACTGAAGAATATGAGCTTTCGACTTATGATCGTCACGAATTAAATTATAATCAAATTGCTCTGGGCCGTTTACCAATATCAATAACTGATGATTACACAATTCGACCAATTTTGAATTCACCTCAACCAAAAGAGAAATTCCGTGATTGAAGAGCAATTCTCAATTATTAAATTTCTTTTTTTTCTTGTTCAATAACTATAAATTTTGATTATTCAATATTCCTATTTATTGGTGAAAATCGAAACTTTATTTGGATTTTAAATATGTTTACTGTAATTGTAATGGTTTTAAATAGTTTTAGTTGCGAACTAACCAAACCAATGCGATAGGTTCAATAACTTTACTTTACTCACATCAAGTGATACGCATTAGGATTTAAAATAAAAAATGCATAAACTTTTTTTTCCTGTTCAAGTCAATAAAATCATGAAACATTCCGATTTTTTTATTTCTTATTTTACATATAATGGATTTACCTGGACCAATACATGATTTTCTTTTAGTTTTTCTGGGGTCGGGCCTTATATTAGGTGGTCTAGGAGTAGTATTATTTACCAATACAATTTTTTCTGCTTTTTCGTTAGGATTGGTTCTTGTTTGTATATCTTTATTCTATATTCTAGCAAATTCCCATTTTGTAGCTTCTGCACAACTCCTTATTTATGTGGGAGCTATAAATATATTAATAATATTTTCTGTAATGTTCATGAATGGTCCGGAATATGACACAGATTTCCGTCTGTGGACTGTGGGGGACGGGATTACCTTATTGGTTTGTGCAAGTCTTTTTGTTTCATTAACTATTACTATTCTAAATACGGCCTGGTATGGGATTATTTGGACTACAAAATCAAATCAGATTCTAGAACAAGATTTGATAAGCGCTAGTCAACAAATAGGAATTCATTTATCAACCGATTTTTTTCTTCCATTTGAACTCATTTCAATAATTCTTTTAGTTGCTTTAATAGGTGCAATTGCCGTGGCTCGTCAATAATAATTCATTTGATTTTTTAAAATAGCAATCAAAAAAAATTAGATTTTATCATATTCATTTTCATTCTAGTCAATCAAATTGGTTTAATTCAATTTATTATTCTATTATCATATCATTTTTTTGTTCTTCATTTTTTTTTGTATTATAACTTATTATATTCTAGTTAATCAAATGGGTTTAATTGTTGTTCATATTCAAATGAATAGAGATTGATAAGGAGTTGGTCAATGATACTCGAACATGTACTTGTTTTGAGTGCTTTTTTATTTTCGATCGGCATTTATGGATTAGTCACGAGTCGAAATTTGGTTCGGGCTCTGATGTGTCTTGAACTTATATTGAATGCAGTTAATCTAAATTTTGTAACATTTTCTGATTTTTTTGATAGTCGCCAATTAAAAGGAAATATTTTCTCAATTTTTGTTATAGCTATTGCAGCCGCTGAAGCAGCTATTGGCCCGGCTATTGTTTCTTCAATTTATCGTAACAGAAAATCAATTCGTATCAATCAATCGAATTTATTGAATAAATAAATAGTTTGTTTATAGTATTTATTTTTTAATTTTTTTAGTCTAAAATTTTATTCTAGAAATTGAAATTTGAATAATCATTAGTTCAAATTAAATTCCTAGATATCACACTTTAAGATATACTTTCACAAATGTAAGAAATCAAAGTATTTTGGACCTCTTTTACATTTATCTATTTTATATTTAGTTTCTAATATTCTAATAAGTCGCCGATCCAATCCAGAATTAGATTGAACTTCTGGGAAATCATCGATTCGTCTGGTAATTTATTCATCTGGTATTTTAATATGTATTTCATTTACTTTACTAGAACTAGAACTAGATCGAAAATTAATGAAGTTAAAAAAATTATAGATCCAATGTCACATTCAGTTAAGATTTATGATACATGTATAGGATGTACTCAATGTGTCCGAGCTTGCCCCACAGATGTATTAGAAATGATACCTTGGGATGGATGTAAGGCTAAACAAATAGCTTCTGCTCCAAGAACAGAGGATTGTGTTGGTTGTAAGAGATGTGAATCTGCTTGTCCAACAGATTTTTTAAGCGTTCGAGTTTATTTATGGCATGAAACAACTCGCAGTATGGGTCTAGCTTATTGATACGTTTCAGAAAATTCCATTTGAATCCATTTATTCTATATTGGATTTTTTTTACCGACAAAAACCCGTACCCAAAAAATATCTTTTGGGTACGGGTTTTTTTGGCCCAAGTGTATCTTGTCTTTACTATGAATTATTTTCCCTGGTTAACAACAATTGTAGTTTTACCCATATTTGCAGGTTCTTTAATTTTCTTATTTCCTCATAGAGGAAATAAGGTTATCCGTTGGTATACTATATGTATATCCATTTTAGAGCTGCTTCTAACAACTTATGCGTTTTGTTATCATTTCCAACCGGACGATCCATTAATCCAACTGTCAGAAGATTATAAATGGATCCAATTTTTTGATTTCCATTGGAGATTAGGAATTGACGGACTTTCGATAGGACCCATTTTACTGACGGGATTCATCACCACTTTAGCTACTCTAGCGGCTTGGCCGGTTACTCGAGATTCTCGATTATTCCATTTCCTAATGTTAGCAATGTATAGTGGTCAAATAGGATCATTTTCGTCCCGAGACCTTTTACTTTTTTTCATAATGTGGGAATTAGAATTAATTCCTGTTTATCTACTTTTATCCATGTGGGGAGGAAAAAAACGTCTCTACTCTGCTACGAAATTTATTTTGTATACTGCAGGGGGTTCCATTTTTCTATTACTGGGAGTTCTGGGTATTGGTTTATATGGTTCCAATGAACCAACATTAAATTTGGAAACATTAATTAATCAATCGTATCCTGTAGCATTAGAAATAATATTCTATATTGGATTTTTTATTGCTTTTGCTGTCAAATTGCCGATTATACCTTTACATACATGGTTACCAGATACCCACGGAGAAGCACATTACAGTACTTGTATGCTTCTAGCTGGAATCTTATTAAAAATGGGAGCATATGGATTGATTCGGATCAATATGGAATTATTACCTCACGCTCATTCTATATTTTCTCCTTGGTTGATAATAATAGGCACAATACAAATAATCTATGCAGCTTCAACATCTCCCGGGCAACGTAATTTAAAAAAAAGAATAGCCTATTCCTCTGTATCTCACATGGGTTTCATAATTATAGGAATTAGTTCTATAACTGATACGGGGCTTAATGGGGCCATTTTACAAATAATTTCTCATGGATTTATTGGTGCTGCACTTTTTTTCTTAGCGGGAACTAGTTACGATAGAATACGTCTTGTTTATCTCGACGAAATGGGCGGAATAGCGATTCCAATGCCAAAAATATTCACACTCTTTAGTAGCTTTTCAATGGCATCCCTTGCACTACCGGGAATGAGTGGTTTCATTGCAGAATTAATAGTATTTTTTGGAATAATTACCAGCCAAAAATATCTATTAATAACTAAAATACTAATTATTTTTGGAATGGCAATTGGAATGGTATTAACTCCTATTTATTTATTATCTATGTTACGTCAAATGTTCTATGGATATAAATTATTTAACAGTACAAACTCTTACTTTTTTGATGCTGGGCCGCGAGAGTTGTTTGTTTCGACTTCTATCTTTCTGCCAGTACTAGGTATTGGAGTTTACCCAGATTTCGTTCTCTCACTATCAGTTGAGAAAGTGGAAGCTATTGTATCGAATTTTTTTTATAGATAGATTTCTTTTCATTTGATTTAATCAAATGAAAAGGAAGTTTTCTTTACATAAAAAGAAACAAAACTGAATCGCAATTCGAATCAGGCATGTTTAACGTTTGTGAGAACCGTTTAAATCATGATTTAAACGGTTCTCACCTGCTTATAATAAACTTGCTTATGTCTTGTCCTATATTTGTATTTGTAAGGTCTTTTCTTCCATTTAATTAAGCGTTAATGGAAATGAACCATAACTATGTAGCCCTATTCCTAATAGATTGACCCCAAAATAGCATATCCAAATTATAAGAAAACCTATAAACGCCACAATTGCAGAACTTGCACTCCGAAAATTTCTATTTGTTCGGATATGTAAATAAATTGCAAATACGGTCCAAGTGATAAATGCCCAAGTTTCTTTGGGGTCCCAATTCCAATACGATCCCCACGCCTCATTGGCCCATACTGCTCCTGAAAGAATACCCATAGTTAAAAAGATAAAGCCTAGACTAATAACACGATAACTCCAATGATCCAGCTGTTCAATCAATTGGGATCTGTAATAATTTCGAACATAAAAAGGCGAAGTGTTTTGGACACTATTGCTTTTTTCATTCATGTATTGAATCTCAGCGAAGAAAAATGACTTATTTAATACATATTTTCGTTTATCAAAAAGCCTTATTATATATTTTTGAAATGTAATCGTTAGAAGTGTTACTGATAATAATGATCCACATAAAAGAGCTGCATAACCTAATACCATCATACTTACATGCATCATTAACCATTGAGATTGGAGAGCGGGTACTAATATTGCGGATTGATGCATTTCCGTTAAAAAGCCCGACGTAGCAAATCCTTGAGTCAAAATAGCACTTGGCGCAGTTATTGCACTTAACGAATTTTTCTCTTTTTTTAAAAAATATGGAATCAAATGAATAAGGTAGAAACTCCAGGAAAGGAAGATTAATGATTCATATAGATCACTTAATGGTAAATGTTTCCAATAAACCCAACGAGTAATTAATAATCCTGTTAGACAGAAAAAAGTAACTATCATGCCGTTTTCGAATGAATTATATAGTCCTACTTTTTCATTGACTAATAAAGTGATCAAATGGAGTATAATTACAACGGAAACCGTTGAAAAGGAAATATGAGTTAAAATATGCTCTAAAGTGGAAAAAATCATAATATAAAATTAAAAAAAAAATGCATTTTCATTATTTATTATAGGTTATAGGACTGTTGAAATTTTTTAAGAATTTCAACAATGTCATGCCGCCACTCGGACTCGAACCGAGATGCTCTCGCACTGCTTCCTAAGAGCAGCGTGTCTACCGATTTCACCATAGCGGCTTGTTTGAAATCATAATAACCCATTTTTATTTATTCGTCGAGATTAATTCAATATAATATTTTATTTTTTGAACCATTTCAATTTTGGTTTGCAAATACTTTTGTAGTCATTTTTATTTAATTGAAATGGTTCATATTCATGATAATAATAACTTTTTTCGTTATTTTTTTTGTATTTTAAATCAATTTTAAATTTATAGTACTCTTTTAATTTGTCAACGGACTTTTGTATAGTTTATGTTTTCTTGAAATAAAACCTTGTAACTAGAAGATTCTTCTTTTCAGCCCAGGATAGACCTCAATAAAGGTCTTTCTCACTTTCTTTTTTCTTTTTTTTGATAAAAAAAAATAATTTTTTAGCTGATTTCAAAACTAACAAATAACAAATACATAGATTATTTCACTACATAAAAAAATCGAATATTTTGGATCCAAAATTCAACACGGCATCGAAAGGATTTTTTCTTTAAATAGATAGTTTTTTATCCAAAATAAACAAATTGGTAGAATTTTTACGGTTAAGTATTGAACCGGATATAGCATATAAAAAAATCCGGATCTCTATTGAAACGTTTTTCAAAAACAAAAAAAAAATTCTTTCCACATATATAATATAATATTCAAGTAAAACTAAAATATAGTTTTAAATTTAAAGGGCTTTTTATTTATTTTCAACGGGGGAATATAGAGAATATAGCAACTTCAAGAAATAATGCTTCCGGAAGTTAAAGTTGAACCACTTTCTATTTGTCTTTTTTTACAAAATAGATAGAAAAACCTTTTCTGAGTTTTTTTATTGTATTGTGACAAAATAAATATATATAAATATATTAAAGGGTTGATTAAGGGTTGATGGGGAAAAAAATCCCCATCTTATATCTTATAAATAACAAAAATAGATATCTTATAAATAACAAAAATATACTCAAAAAAAAGGTGATGAAATATTCTCTATATATAGTTTTTCAAACAAAAAGTACTATTTTATGGTCGGCTTAAGAGTTGTTATTTTCCATATCATAAACAAAAAGTCCCAATTTTATATAGTTCGAAATATTTAGTAAATCCAAACTTATTTAAAATTTAAATCGTTTCTTTTCGATATTTTTGATTCTAAATAAAAAAGGAAATTATTCCGAATTTGATATACCTTTTTTCTTTGAGTCACGTGGATTTGGATTATTCCAAGGTTTGATTACTTATTTTTCTTACAAAAAAACTTTTGGAATTCCCAGTAGCAAGAGATTTTGCTAAAGAAAAGGCTTTTAACGCTGCCCAATGCCCCTTTTTTTTCCAAAGATTTTTACGAATACGCTTTTTGTAAATCGAAGTACGTTTTTTTGGAACTGCCATTTCAATTTTAATTGATTATTCAGTGTTAGATTTGGATGTGAAAGACATCTAGTGTTCAAACGAATCTTTGTTTTCTATTAATTATCTATGTATTTAGATTCTAGACGATACCCTATATTATTCAATTTTTGAAAATGGAAAAACATAATATAACTCTAAACTAGAAATATATTTTCTATATTTTGCTTCTATTTCTTTTTGCTGTGTTACATTTAATTTCCATGTATGTAGCAAATCACATTGAAAACTTTAATAACCCAACCTTTAAATTAGATTTAAATTGAAAAACTTAAATTCATTTTTGAAAATATATCGAATTTTTTATTTTCAAATTGAAATGATCTCAATAAATGAATTTGTTTAAAAGATCCAAGATTTTAGGCATTTTTTTATTCTATGTTATAGAAACTAGAAAGTAAAGTTAAAGTAACCGATATAAAAAATCGATAACTAAAAAAATAGAAGTTTTTCTATGTTTTTGTTTGGAATAGAAGACAATCAAATCATTTTGCATAAAATAAGTTATTAATTGTGAATAACCTACAAAATAAATTAATAAAAATATTGCATTTTTTTTATCATTATTGACTTTATTAGATCTTTAGTAGATTTTAAGATTTTTTTAGCCTTTAATTATGAAATTCTGAATATATTTTCGAAATAACTTAAATCGAAATGAAAGTGGAATTTGTTTTATCTTCCTATGCAATATTTTGCATTTATTCTTACGTATTCACTTTTACTAACAAATACATTATTTGAATTTGACCAATTATAATTTCGTGGTTTGAATATTAAAAAAATACTTAACATCAATATTAATATTTGATATCGACTTGAAAAAAACAAAAAAAAAATTCTATTTCGATTTAAGTTATTAGATATCTTAATTTTTTTATTGATTTCTTTCAAAAGAGGCAAGAGCCTATGAATCGTAAACAAAAAAATAAATATTAATTAAATAAAAAAAAAATAAAATATAAAAATTTTCTATTCTATTATGGAACATATATACCAATATGCATGGATCATACCCTTACTTCCACTTCCAGTTCCTTTGTTAATAGGAGCTGGGCTTTTCTTTTTTCCGATAGCAACAAAAAATCTTCGACGGATATGGGCTTTTTCGAGTATTTCGTTGTTAAGTATAGTTATGGTTTTTTCGATGAATCTGTCTATTCAGCAAATAAATAGTAATTTTATTTACCAATATGTCTGGTCTTGGACCATTAATAATGATTTTTCTTTAGAATTTGGCTACTTGCTCGATCCACTTACTTCTATTATGTCAATGTTAATTACTACTGTTGCAATTCTGGTTCTTATTTATAGTGATAATTATATGTCTCATGATCAGGGATATTTGCGATTTTTTGCGTATATGAGTTTTTTCAATACGTCGATGTTGGGTTTAGTTACTAGTTCAAATTTGATACAAATTTATATTTTTTGGGAATTAGTTGGAATGTGTTCATATCTATTAATAGGTTTTTGGTTCACAAGGCCTATTGCCGCAAATGCTTGTCAAAAAGCGTTTGTGACTAATCGTGTAGGAGATTTTGGTTTATTATTAGGAATTTTAGGTCTTTATTGGATAACAGGTAGTTTCGAGTTTCGGGATTTGTTTGAAATATTCAATAACTTAATTAATGCTAATCAGGTCAATTCCTTATTTTGTATTTTATGTGCTTTCTTATTATTTGCTGGTGCAATTGCTAAATCTGCCCAATTTCCCCTTCATGTATGGTTACCCGATGCTATGGAGGGACCTACCCCTATTTCAGCTCTTATACATGCTGCTACCATGGTAGCAGCGGGAATTTTTCTAGTCGCTCGACTGCTTCCTCTTTTCATAGTTATACCTTACATAATGTATGGAATATCTTTTATAGGTATAATAACAGTACTTTTAGGCGCGACTTTAGCTCTTGCTCAAAAAGACATTAAGCGAAGTTTAGCTTATTCTACAATGTCTCAATTGGGTTATATGATGTTAGCTCTAGGTATGGGTTCTTATCGAGCGGCTTTATTTCATTTGATTACTCATGCTTATTCAAAAGCATTATTGTTTTTAGGGTCCGGATCTCTTATTCATTCAATGGAAACTATTGTTGGATATTCTCCGGATAAAAGTCAGAATATGGTTCTTATGGGGGGGTTAACAAAACATGTGCCAATTACAAAAAATGCTTTTTTAATAGGTACACTTTCTCTTTGTGGTATTCCACCGCTTGCTTGTTTTTGGTCCAAAGATGAAATTCTTAATGATAGTTGGATCTATTCGCCAATTTTTGCAATAATAGCTTATTTCACAGCTGGATTAACCGCATTTTATATGTTTCGAATCTATTTACTTACGTTTGAAGGCCATTTAAACCTTTTTTTTAAAAATTACAGTGGAAAAAAAAGTAGTTCGTTTTATTCAATATCTTTATGGGGTAAAAAAGAATTAAAAAGGATTAATCCAAAATTTCCTTTATTAAACTTATTAACACTGAATAATAAAGAAAAGACTCATTTCTTTTCGAAAAAACCATATCAAATTGATAGAAATTTCCGAAAAATGATGCGACCTTTTCTTACTATTACTGATTTTGCCAATAAGAATATTTCTTTATATCCTCATGAATCGGACAATACTATGTTATTTCCTCTGATTGTATTGATTCTATTTACTTTTTTTATTGGATTCATAGGAATTCCATTTAATAACGAAGAAATGGATTTGGATATATTAACTAAATGGTTAAATCCATCTATAAATCTTTTACATTCAAATTCGAATGATTCCGTAGATTGGTATGATTTTGTGATAAATGCAACTTTTTCGGTGAGTATAGCCTATTTAGGAATATTTATAGCCTTCTTTTTGTATAAACCCATTTATTCATCGTTAAAAAGTTTTGATTTAATGAATTCATTTGATAAAAAAGGTCAAAAGAGAGTTTTTGGGGACAAAATATTAAATATAATATATAATTGGTCTGCTAACCGCGGTTATATAGATGCTTTTTATGAAATATTCTTAATTAAAGGTGTAAGAGCTTTAGCTGAACTAATTTCTTCTTTTGATAGACGAATAATTGATGGGATTCCGAATGGTTTTGGTGTTACAAGTTTTTTTGTAGGGGAGGGTATCAAGTATGTAGGAGGGGGTCGAATCTCCTCGTATCTTTTTTGGTATTTATTCTATGTATCCATTTTTTTATTAATTTACTATTTTGTTTTCTAAGCATAATCTTGTTTTTTTATCGAGTACATCTATATAAAAAATGTCTTTGTCTAGAACCGTAATTCTATTATTTAATTCATTGCTTAAACTGTTTCTTTTTTGTTCATTTGTAGAAATCCAATTATTGGATAGTTCATCATCATATAAGAATTTTTCTGTTGTATCCAAAGAAATCTTTCTTTGTATCATTTCCCAGAAAATTGATAAACTGGGTGGATATGTAAAAGAAATTCTTTGTTTTCCATCATTTTGACATGTATAAAAAAAATATTGTGACATTTCATTTCTTACCGCATTTTCAAATCGATTGTTTTTTATATATCGCGTTGGACGATTCCAACGTTTATAGTCGAAAAGAAGAAAAAGAAGGGATTTTTCAAACCAGAAGAAGTTTTTCTTTTCTTCTTTAAGTATTTCTAACGAAGTTGGGCTATTTTTATAGCATGCTTCTTTTAAGTGCAAGTGGAATTCATCCTTTGTTTTGTCCTTTCCATTCACTCGGATCTTTTCCATTTCATCGATTTGGATTTTGTCCGGATCCTCCTTTTCTTCCGAAAAAAGGGAAGGAGAAGGATCTTCTTCGGTGAATCCCTCTTCTTCCTGTTCTGTTTCTTCCTCACTTTCTTTCGTTTCTGGGGTTTCTTTCAGTTTTTTAGTAAAAATAGGTGACGGCATTCTGCCTAAATAGTAGACACAGGTAATAAAGAAGAGAATACTAAAGATTCGAGCCATAGAATTTCTCAATTCTGACACAAGGTACTTATTAGATCGAATAGAATGAT